GCAGTTATCTCAATGAAAGAGGAAGATCTAATGATTTCGATGATTTCGATATAAATACAAAATACAGAGAGTTATGGGTTCAATGCGAGAATTGTTATGGATTAAATTATAAAAAATTTTTTTGGTCAAAAATGAATATTTGTGAACACTGCGGATATCATTTGAAAATGAATAGTTCAGATAGAATCAAACTTCTTATTGATCCTGACACTTGGGAGCCTATGGATGAGGATATGGTCTCTATGGATCCCATTGAATTTCATTCAGAAGAGGAACCTTATACAGATCGCATCTTTTTTTATAAAAAAAAAACGGGTTTAACTGAAGCTGTTCAAACGGGCATAGGTCAACTAAATAGTATTCCCATAGCAATTGGAGTTATGGATTTTCAGTTTATGGGAGGTAGTATGGGATCTGTAGTAGGTGAGAAAATAACCCGTTTGATCGAGTATGCTATTAATCGATCTCTACCTGTCATTATTGTGTGTGCTTCTGGAGGAGCACGCATGCAAGAAGGGAGTTTGAGCTTGATGCAAATGGCTAAAATATCTTCTGCTTCATATGATTATCAATCAAATAAAAAGTTATTCTATGTATCAATCCTTACATCTCCTACAACTGGCGGAGTTACAGCAAGTTTTGGTATGTTGGGAGATATCATTATTGCTGAACCTAATGCCTATATTGCGTTTGCGGGCAAAAGAGTAATTGAACAAACATTGAAAAAGACAGTACCTGACGGTTCACAAGAGGCTGAGTATTTATTCGATAAGGGCTTATTCGACCCAATCGTACCACGTAATCTTTTAAAAGGTGTTCTCAGTGAGTTATTTCAACTACAGGGTTTCCTTCCCTTGAATCAAGATTAAAAAAAAAAAATATTTTAATTTAAAATTAAAAAGGGGTTGAAATTCTTCATTTTAAAATGGAAGTATAGCACTAGGTTCAGTTATTTTGATTTGTAGCGAATAAGCATTTAGTTTATTGTAATCAAAAAAACCAAACTAGGAAGATGGTGTTTTCTTTTGGGACATCAGTTATAAGTGTAGTAAGAGTCAGAAGTTTTGGATAATTACTTTTTTACCCGAATCCATTTTTTTATTCTACCCCCCTTCCTGATTAGGAATAAGCATCTTTCTATCGACAAGATAAAAAAGAGTTTCTTTCTCCTTACTGAGAAATCGGGTAAATCAAAAAAAATTTATCCCTACTTTATGACATATTCATATTATAGAACAACGAAAAATATATAAAAAAATATAGAAAAAAAAAAATAAAATATAAAAACAAATCAAATTCAAATATAGAATATATAATCAAATAATCAAACTAAGAAGAATATAAGAATGAATATAGAATGATAATAAAGAATAATAAGAATATAGAATATAAATTATTTCTATTTACCGAGAACCCCTGTTTTTCACTAGGAATCCCTGTTTTGTTTGTTGGATAAGATTGGTTAAAGTCGCGAATTCATAAAAAATTCTTTTCTTTCAAAACAAACAAAGGTTTTTTGAAAGAAAAGATATAAATAAAATTAAGGATGGGAAAAGAAGAATAAAATTTATGAAAGTGGACTGTCATACATATTCGTGTAGAAAGAGGAATAGGTAAACTTCATTTAGTTCTACATTCCTTGTACTTATTTATTTTTATTATTAAGTACTTTAATATTAAGAATATTAAGATTATATTCATATTTTTTATAATAGGTAGACGTATCATAAGATATCTTTATAATTATAATAGGTACAAATATGAAATCGAGGTACCCGTTCTATGATAGATTTTAACTTTCCCTCTATTTTGGTTCCTTTAGTGGGCCTAGTCTTTCCGGCAATCGCAATGGCTTCTTTATCTCTTTATGTCCAAAGAAATAAGATTGTCTAAAAATGATGGGACCAAATCTCATCAATTTATTTCAACGCTGGATCATCATACAAATACTTTTTTAGTGTAATATGGTAGGATATATGATATGCGGCCTTTCCGAAAACAAACGGAAAAATTGTTATGTATACTGATGCATAATATATGCATTAATGTATGTATATGCGGTTATAGCTTAATCAATATCAATTAAATTCAAAATGATCAGCAAATATTTTTTTAAAATCTTTGAAATAGAAACTCAATGTATCTAACCAATTATTCCTAATGGTTCATGTCAGAATACTGCTAGTTGATGGAAGTTATTTCGGAATCAAGCAAGAAAAGTCAAATCTATTTGGGTTATTTTCTCAATTCTAATCGAATGCAACTGGATCTAGTATAGTATGAATTGGCGATCAGAACATATATGGATAGAACTTATAACGGGGTCTCGAAAAACAAGTAATTTTTGCTGGGCCTGTATCCTTTTTTTAGGTTCACTAGGATTCTTAGTGGTTGGAACTTCCAGTTATCTTGGTAGGAATCTGATATCCGTATTTCCTTCTCAGGAAATTGTTTTTTTCCCACAAGGGATCGTGATGTCTTTCTATGGGATCGCAGGTCTATTCATTAGTTCTTATTTGTGGTGCACAATTTCATGGAATTTAGGTAGTGGTTATGACCGATTCGATAGAAAAGAAGGGATAATGTGCTTTTTTCGTTGGGGATTCCCTGGAAAAAATCGTCGCATCTTCCTTCGTTTCTTTCTGAAAGATATCCAATCAATCAGAATAGAGGTGGGAGAGGGTCTTTTTACTCGTCGTGTCCTTTATATGGAAATCCGGGGTCAAGGAGCCATTCCCTTGACTCGTACTGATGATAATTTTAATCCACGAGAAATTGAACAAAAAGCTGCCGAATTGGCCTATTTCTTGCGAGTACCAATTGAATGAAATGAACTGAAGAAGAAATCTCAGCATGAGAGAAGAACTTACTAATTATCTTTTTAAGACAACTGCAGCTTCTTAAAAATGTTCATTCCGACAAAGGATGCTATATTCTATTTTACCGTTCCGTTGAGGCAGCAGTTCACATACATTATACATCTCAAATACAAATAAAAAAACCAGGAGGACGCATAAAGAATAAAAAAAATATAATAATTATATAATTATTAATTATAAAATTATAATATAATAATAATTTATTAATTTATATTTATTAATTTATATAAATTTATATTTTATATTTTATATATTATATATAATATATATTAAGTATTAAGAATAAGTATTAAGAATTTAAGTATTAATATAAACTATAAACTATTTGTACACCAAAAGTACACCAAAATATACGCATATACATGGCCCCCAGCTTAACTCTTTTATACTAATTAAAGGTCTAATAAGTTTCATTAAGAAGTCTAATCTAAGTTAAGTATAGATTCATCAAATATCTTACCTTCAATGAATGAATTCAGTACAATCAATACAATGGCAAACTTGTGGATAGGGAATTCTACTAGCTACCTATCGAATTTATTGTAGAAATTCCGGGATCTATGATTGGACTATGCAAAATCGAAATACTTTTTCTTGGGTAAAAGAACAGATGACTCGATCCATTTCTTTATCGATCATGATATATGTAATAACTCGAGCATCTATTTCAAATGCATATCCCATTTTTGCGCAGCAGGGTTATGAAAATCCACGAGAAGCGACTGGTCGAATTGTATGTGCCAATTGCCATTTAGCTAATAAGCCCGTGGATATTGAAGTTCCGCAAGCTGTACTTCCTGATACTGTATTTGAAGCAGTTGTTCGAATTCCTTATGATATGCAACTGAAACAAGTTCTTGCTAATGGTAAAAAGGGAGCTTTAAATGTGGGAGCTGTTCTTATTTTACCCGAGGGATTCGAATTAGTCCCCCCCGATCGTATTTCTCCCGAAATGAAAGAAAAGATGGGCAATCTTTCTTTTCAGTCTTATCGTCCTAATAAAAAAAATATTCTTGTGATAGGTCCTGTTCCCGGTCAGAAATATAGTGAAATCGTATTTCCCATTCTTTCTCCCGACCCTGCTACGAAAAAAGACGTTCACTTCTTAAAATATCCTATATATGTAGGTGGGAACAGAGGAAGGGGTCAGATTTATCCTGATGGTAGCAAGAGTAACAATACAGTTTATAATGCTACATCAGCCGGTATAGTAAGCAGAATAGTACGTAAAGAAAAGGGGGGGTATGAAATAACCATAATTGATGCATTAGATGGACGTCAAGTGGTTGATATTATACCTCCAGGACCAGAACTTCTTGTTTCAGAAGGTGAATCCATCAAGCTTGATCAACCATTAACAAGTAATCCAAATGTAGGAGGGTTTGGGCAGGGAGACGCAGAAATAGTGCTTCAAGATCCATTACGAGTCCAAGGCCTTTTGTTCTTCTTGGCATCTGTGATTTTGGCACAAATCTTTTTGGTTCTAAAAAAGAAACAGTTTGAAAAGGTTCAGTTGTACGAAATAAATTTCTAGATCTAGAGATTCCTTAAACTTGTCGATTGATAGAATTATGTATTGTATGATTCAAAAATTATGTAAGCCTTTTACTTTTTTTTATTTTTTTATACTGTTTTTTCTTTTGTGAGATGTCTGAAACTCATTACTTGTATACTATTCCTAATAATAGAAAAAAAGCATACAAAGGAATAGAATACAAGGCAAAGACGGGAAAAATGAAAGTAAAAAAGATTTCTATAAAGTCTTTTTAGTCTTCCTAATCTTCTATTCGATACAAGACGACACAAGAAAGGTATTTTTCTTGTGTCGTCTTGTATCGAAAGAATCGTGTTTTTTCTCCTGTTCGCCAAGGATTCTTATCCCTAGTTATCTTTTACAGGTATATCTTAACTTCTTTTTTTTTGTTTAGATTCATAACAGTAATGGACAAACAGAAACAAAAAAAGGGGAAGTGAAGGGAGAGTAATTCATTGAACAAATAGAACTTCTTCAATGATTCAATTCACTTCAACTTATAACTTAGTAAAATTATTCAAACAAAAAAAGACTTTTCTTGTTTTGTTCCGACTGAAAAGCGGATTAAATCTTTACGTATATCTAAA